CTAAACAAAACAAAGAAGTTCAGATATACCCGGAAAAGATAACTAAGGAATAAGAATCCTTGGCGAACAGGAGAAAAAACATGATTCTTTCGATACAAGACGACACAAGAAAAGTATTTTTCTTGTGTCGTCTTGTATCGAATAGAAGATTAGTAAGACTAAAAATACTTTATAGAAATATTTTTTACTTTCATTTTTCCCGTCCTTGCCTTGTATTCTATTCCTTTGTATGCTTATTTTCTATTATTAGGAATGGTATACAAGTAATGAGTTTCAGACATCTCAGACATCCCACAAAAGAAAAAACAGTATAAAAAAAGGAAAAGGCTTACAGAATTTTTTAATCATACAATACATAATTCTATCGATCGACAAGAATTCTAAACTTTTACCAACTTTTAAAAAAGAATCTCTAGATCTAGAAATTCATTTCGTACAACTGAACCTTTTCAAACTGTTTCTTTTTCAGAACCAAAAAGATTTGTGCCAAAATCACAGATGCCAAGAAGAACAAAAGTCCTTGGACTCGTAATGGATCTTGAAGCACTATTTCTGCGTCTCCCTGACCAAACCCTCCTACATTTGGATTACTTGTTAATGGTTGATCAAGCTTGATGGATTCACCTTCTGAAACAAGAAGTTCTGGTCCTGGAGGTATAATATCAAACACTTGACGTCCATCTGATGCATCAACTATGGTTATTTCATATCCCCCTTTTTCTTTACGTACAATTCTGCTTACTATACCGGCTGATGTAGCATTATAAACTGTATTGTTACTCTTGCTACCATCAGGATAAATCTGACCCCTTCCTCTGTTCCCACCTACATATATAGGATATTTTAAGAAGTGAACATCTTTTTTCGTAGCAGGGTCGGGAGAAAGAATGGGAAAGACGATTTCACTATATTTCTGACCGGGAACAGGACCTATCACAAGAATATTTCTTTTATTAGGACGATAAGACTGAAAAGAAAGATTGCCCATCTTTTCTTTCATTTCGGGAGAAATACGATCGGGGGGGGCTAATTCGAATCCCTCAGGTAAAATAAGAACAGCTCCTACATTTAAAGCTCCCTTTTTACCATTAGCAAGAACTTGTTTCAGTTGCATATCATAAGGAATTCGAACAACTGCTTCAAATACAGTATCAGGAAGTACAGCTTGTGGAACTTCAATATCCACGGGCTTATTAGCTAAATGGCAATTGGCACATACAATTCGCCCAGTTGCTTCTCGTGGATTTTCATAACCCTGCTGCGCAAAAATGGGATATGCATTTGAAATAGATGCTCGAGTTATTACATATATCATGATCGATACAGAAATGGATCGAGTCATCTGTTCTTTTACCCAAGAAAAAGTATTTCTATTTTGCATGGTCCAATCATAGATCCCGGAATTTCTACAATAAATTCGATAGGTAGCTAGTAGAATTCCCTATCCACAAGTTTGCCATTGTATTGATTGTACTGAAAGAATTGTACTGGTGGAATGGAATATAGTATGAATACCTTGAACTGAAAAGGTAAAGGTAGAAGTATAAAGAATAAGTAAGATTGAAAATGATTTCTTTATACACGAAGAAAAATTATGATTTGATTGATATCAAGAGATCTAATGAATTCTTCATTCATTCATTCATTGAATGATAAATTACTACAAGGGAAGGAGATACACGATTTAAAAAAAGGAAGATCCAATATTTAACAATTGTATCTAGAATCACTGGGAAAGTGGAAACAAGACCAGATATAATTTGATCGTTCTGAGCCAATCCAAAATCATTGTAGATCGAACCAATCATTAGTTCCCAACCATGGGTCGAGTGAAATCCGATCCATAAATCAGTAACTAAAAGAATAGAAAAAGCTTTGATTGTGTCACTTAAGCTATATATAAATTCCTTAATCCAAGAATTCAGAATGAAAAGTTCTTCATTACCCAGAATAAAATAACCACTTAGAATAGTGAAACAGATTAGATTTGTCGAGAAATGCAAAATTATATGGAAATGAGATTCATTGTGTCTTTTGACCAATTGTATTGTTTCCTTGTGCATTCCTATACGAAGCCCTTGTATATGTGTGTCCGAGTACTGCTTTATCATCTCGTCCAACAGGAATAGTTCTTCTAATTCCATAAAATTTTCTAGAACATTTTTCTCTTGAATATCATTCAAAAGGATTTCTGATTGCCTGGTATTACACCAATTAAGAACCCAAGTTTCTAGACTTTTCTTAAATGAGAGAGAAACCCACCAGGGCAAAAAGAGTATAGACACAAGATATGGGAGGGAAGCAAATGCTTTTTTTTTTTTCATTCTGTATCTGTGATGTTAATGAACCTGTTTCATTCGTCAATTCTATCTTAGATTTCTATGAAGCGTGAGTTCATAACAAGAACAAGAGCCAATAACTCTAACAAGAACAAGGTATCGAACCTATGGATCTTTTACTATTTTTCTTTTTGTGTAAGAATTAAGTCTTTGTATCTAGAATATACCATAGAAGAAAGAAGAAGGGCCCTTTTCGAATGAAAAAAAAAAAGCATTTGCTTCCTCCCAATATAAAGAAATATAAATTAGTAAAATTGGAACCAATTCCATCTTCATTTCTTCCTTTCGATGAAGACTCGAAAAACACATTTGAAGTATTTGAAGTAACGAATATTATTTTGATTTTAAGACGAACCCTACCAGATCCTTTAATTATTTTATTTTTTATTTCTATTTCGTTCTATTTCAAATTCGAAAGATTTCGCTTTTAACCGCAGCGCGGGGATAGGGTATCAATTAAAAATCAGGGACCTAAAAACTAAAAAGAAGAATTTTTTTTACGAAAACAAAAGACATGTTAGGATATTTGATGAATCCATACTTAGATAATCTATACTTAGATATTTGATGAATCTATACTTATTAGATTAGACTTCTTAATGAAACTTATTATACCTTTAACAAGTATAAAAGAGTGAAGTTGGGGCGCCATGCGTATGCGTATATTTTGGTGTACAAATAGTTTATATTATTCTTAATATTAATATATTTGTATTTTTGTATACGTCCTCCTGCTTTTTTTATTTGTATTTGAGATGTATGATGTATGTGAACTGCTGCCTCAACGGAACGGGAAAATATAACATAGCATCTTTTGCTGGAATGAACATTTTGAAGAAGCTTCAGTTGTCTTAAAAAGATAATTAGTAAGTTCTTCTCTCATGCTGAGATTTATTCTTTAGTTCATTTCATTCAATTGGTACGCGCAAGAAATAGGCCAATTCGGCAGCTTTTTGTTCAATTTCTCGTGGAGTCAAATTATCATCAGTACGAGTCAAGGGAATGGCTCCTTGACCCCGGATTTCCATATAAAGGACACGACGAGTAAAAAGACCCTCTCTCACCTCCATCCTGATTGATTGGATATCTTTCAGAAAGAAACGAAGGAAGATGCGACGATTTATTCCAGGAAATCCCCAACGAAAAAGGCACATTATCCCTTCTTTTCTATCGAATCGGTCATAACCACTACCTACATTCCATGAAATTGTGCACCACAAATAAGAACTAATGAATAGACCTGCGATCCCATAGAAAGACATCACGATCCCTTGTGGGAAAAAAAAAATTTGCTGAGACGGAAATACGGATAGCAGATTCCTACCAAGATAACTGGAAGTTCCAACCACTAAGAATCCTAGTGAACCTAAAAAAAGGATACAGGCCCAGCAAAAATTACTTGTTTTTCTAGACCCCGTTATAAGTTCTATCCATATATGTTCTGATCGCCAGTTCATACTATACTAGATCCAGTTGCATTCGATTGGAATTGAGAGAATAACCCAAATAGATTTTACTTTACTTTTCTTGCTTGATTCCGAAGTAACTTCCATCAACTAGCAGTATTATGACGTGAACCATTAGGAATAATTGGTTAGATACATTGAGTTTCTATTTCAAAGAAACAAAAAAATTGCTCATCATTTTTAATTTAATTTAATTGATATTGATTAAGCTATAACTGCATATACATACATTAATGCGTATATTATGCATCGGTATACATAACAACTCTTCCGTTTGTTTTCGTAAAGGCCACATATCATATATCCTACCATATTACACTAAAAAAGTATCTGTCTGATGATCCAGCGTTGAACTAAATTGATGAGATTTGGTCCCATCATATATCATATTTAGACAATCTTATTTCTTTGGACATAAAGAAATAAAGAAGCCATTGCAATTGCCGGAAAGACTAGGCCCACTAAAGGAACAAAAATAGAGGGAAAGTTCAAATATATCATAGAACGGGTACCTCGATTTCATATTTGTACCTATTATAATTATAAAGATATCTTATGATAAGTCTACCTATTAGTGATAAGTCTACCTATTATAAAAAATATGAACATAATCTTTATCTTTTAATATTAATTAATATTAAAAGATAAAGTACTTAATAATAAATAAGTACAAGGAATGTAGAACTAAATGAAGTGTACCTATTCCTCTTTCTACACAAATATGTATGAGAATCCACTTTAAAAAATTTTATTCTTCTTCTCCCATCCTTAATCTTCTTTATATCTTTTCTTTCAAAACAAACAAAGGTTTTTTTAAGATGAAAGAAAAGAGTTTTTTATGAATTTATGAATTCGCGACTTTAACCAATCTTATCCCAATCTTATACAACAAACAAAAAAACAAAACAGGGATTCCTAGTGAAAAACAGGGGTTTTCGGTAAATAGAAATAACTTATATTCTTAATTCTATTTCTATATTTATTAGAAAATTATATTTTTATTATAATTCTATTTTTTATATTTTTATATTTTATTTATTTATTTTTTTATCTTGATTCAAGGGAAGGAAACCCTGTAGCTGAAATTATATTTTATTTATTTATTTTTTTATCTTGATTCAAGGGAAGGAAACCCTGTAGCTGAAATAACTCACTGAGAACACCTTTTAAAAGATTACGTGGTACGATTGGGTCG